TCAATGCGTAATCTCAGCATTCAATGTGTATTCCTGAATAATCTAATTTTTCAATTATTCAACCATTTCGTTTTACCAAGTTCAATGTTAGCCAGATTAGTCAACATTTATATGTTTCGATGCAACAACAAGATGTTATTTGTAACAAGTAGTTTTGTTGGTTGGTTAATTGGTCACATTTTATTCATGAAATGTGTTGGCTTGATATTAGTCTGGATACGGCAAAATTTTTATATTCGATCGATTATTCGATCTAATACGTACCTTCTTAATGTACTTATTCGAGCTATTAATGTACCTATTCGATCTAATAAGTACCTTAATGGAATTCTTCGATCTAAGAGGTATAAGAAGTACAAGTCCTCTGTGTCAGAATTGAAGTACCTTGTGTCAGAATTGAAGTACTTTGTGTTAGACTTGATAGATTCTATGGATCGAATCTTTAGTATTCTCTTATTTATTAGCTGTGTCTACTCTTTAGGCAGAATGCCGTCACCCATTTTTAGTAGGAAACTGAAAGAAACCTCAAAAACGACAGAAAGGGGGGAAAGTGAGAAAGAAAGAGATGTAGAAATAGAAACAACTTTCGAAACAAAGGGGACTAAACAGGAACAAGAGGGATTCACCGAAGAAGATCCTTCTCCTTCCCCTTTTTCTGAAGAAAGGGAGGATCCGGACAAAATCGATGAAACGGAAAGGATCCGAGTGAATGGAAAGGACAAAACAAAGGATGAATTCCACTTTCACTTAAAAGAAGAAGATAAAGACCTCGTCTGGTTTGAAAAACCCGCTGTGAATCTTCTTTTCGATTATAAACGATGGAATCGTCCATTGCGATATATAAAAAATTCTCGATTCGAACATGCTGTAAGAAATGAAATGTCACAATATTTTTTTTATACATGTCAAAGTGATGGAAAACGAAGAATTTCTTTTACATATCCATCCAGTTTATCCGCTTTTTTTGAAATGCTACGACAAAAAATGTATTTTTCTTTTTTTACAACAAAAAAATTCGTTTGTGATGAACTGGATAAATTCTTCTATGATGAACTGCATAATTATTATTGTTGGATTTATACCAATGAAAAAAAATGGAGGAACCTAAGGAACGAGTTTAGAGATCGAATTGAAGCCCTAGACAGAGGATCTCCTTATCTGGATGTACTCGAAAAAAAGACTCGATTATGCAATAATAAAACTAAAGAAGAATACTTGCCTAAAATATATGATCCTCTCTTAAACGGATCCTATCGTGGAATAATTCAAAAATTTTTTTTACCTTCAATCCTAAATGAAACTTCAGTCAAAAATTCGATAGAGAAAAATTTTATAAATAAACTCAATAAAGTTCATAGTATCCTTCTTTTTAAGGGTAAGGAACTTAATGTTCATAATTTTGAAGAATTGTACCAGAAATTGGAAGGGAAAATAGCTACATTGGAAGAGAAATTGGTCCAGAAATTGGACCAGAAATTGGAAGAGAAGTTGGGACAGAAAATAGATACATTGGATAAAAAATCATTAGCAAGAGAATTGAGTCTTTTAATCGATGAATTTGCTGAAGAATCAACATCAAATTTGAAAGGAATTTCTTTATTTCCGGAACAAAGACGAATTGATTCAGAAGATCCAGAAAAAGGTTTGAAATTTTTAATCGAAAGAGTCATAATTGATCCCATCATTCAAACAATATGCGATACAGCCATAATTCCTCCCATGGAAAAAACAACTCGAAAAAAATCGATTGGAATAAATAAAAAAGTCCCCCAATGGTCATACAAATTATTCAGCGAGGTAGAACAACTCGGAAAAACTGCAACAACGGAAGAGGGGGAAGAGTGGATAGTAGATCATCAAATTCGCTCGAGGAAAGCGAAACGTATAGTTCTTTTTACGCGGGGTCCGGAGGAAGCAGCGAATGCCGACCCTAGTATCAAAAAGATGACGAAGCCTGATGAAGAAGTGGGTATGCTAGATTATCCTTATGAAGCGGATTTTCGTCGAGACATAATCACAGGTTCTATGCGTGTTCAAAGACGTAAAACCTTTACGGGGAAAATGTTTCCCTTATATCCGTATTCCCCACTTTTTTTCGACAGGGTAGGATTTTCTTGGGATGTTCTTTTCGAACCATTCATATTATCAGTAATTGAGATTTACGACCTAATACAAGACATTTTTAGAAAGGGTATAAAAGGAAGCGTAGCAAAAAGAATAAAGAGGTTGAAAAAACAAAAAAAAATGTACATGGAGGAAAACAAAAGCTACGAAGAGATTCAAAAAGAAGTCAATGAAATGGAAAAGGGGCGGGACGGGCAGACGGAAATGGAACGAATAGACAGGACACGAGAAAGAATATCAGACCTCTATGATATCCTTATTTATGCTCATGGAATAAGAGCTTTGATTTTACTAATTCAGTCGAGGCTTAGACAATCTATTGTATTACCTTCATTGATACTAGCTAAAAATATTGTCCGTTTCTTATTACGCCAAGAGTCCGAGTGGGAGCAGGATATAAGGGAGATGAATAGAGAAGTGTATGTTATATGCACCTATAATGGTATGCCAGTACTAGAACCAGGAAGAAACGGAATTTTTCCTCAAAACTGGGCCACAGAGGGTATACAAATAATGATACGATTTCCTTTCCGTCTGAAACCTTGGCACCGATCTAAGATACGACCTTCTCGTAGGGATCAAAATGCAAAGCAGGAAAGTCCTGCTGCTTTTTTAACGATTTGGGGACTGGAAACTGACCGTCCTTTTGGTTCTCCTCTCGTAGGACTTGGTATTTTGTTTTGTTATTATTTTGGACCCCCTTTGAAAAAACTCCAAAAAGCAATTCGAAAATGGAGTTTTCGAGTTCTAAAAAGTTTCAAAGAAAGAACAAAATTTTTGTTTCTAAAGGTCCCAAAAGAACCAAAAAAATTGAGAGAGGATTCGAGTGAAATAAAAAAAGATTCTATAATCAATAATCAGATTATTCATGAATCATCCATTCAAACCCGATCTATGGATTGGACAAATTATTCACTGACAGAAATAAAAATGAAAGATCTGACTGATAGAACAAGCACAATCAGAAATCAAATAGAAAGAATTACAAAAGACAAGAAAAATGGATTTCGAACTCTAAAGATAAATATTAGTCCTAACAAAACAAGTTATGGTGCTCAAAAATTAGCATCACTAAAAAATATTTTTCAGATAGTAAAAAGAAGAAATGATCGATTAATCCGTAAATCACATTTTTTTTTAAAATGGATCGTGGAAAGGATATACACGGATATCCTTCTAGAGAGCTTTCCATATATCATTAATCGTCTTACTAATAGTCTTTATAGGCCCATGCTCATTATCAAACTTTTTCGTAAATTAAAAAAAAAATATATTTTTGATACAAAAGAGAAAAAGATAATTGAGCGTATTTCAACTATACAAAAAAAACTTTCACCTTCTCGTATTCGTCATAAGATTCAGACGAAGTCGGGGGTTTCTTTTAAATTATCCCTCGTGTCACAGGCCTATGTATTTTACAAATTATCACAAACCCAGGTTATTAACTTGTATAAGTTAAGATCTGTCCTTCAATATGACGGAGCATCTTTATTTCTTAAGAATGAAATAAAAGATTTTTTTCGAAGACAAGGAATAATTTCTTCCGAATTAAAGCATAAGAAACTTCAGAATTCTGGAATGAATCAATGGAAAAATTGGTTAAAGAGTCATTATACATACGATTTCTCTGAGCAAAAATGGTCTAAATTAGTACCGCAAAAATGGCGAAATATAGTCAATCAACATTGTAGGGTTGAAAATCAAAATTTAATCAAACGGGATTCATCTGAAAGAGAGGAAAAGGTTTCGTTATTGCTAAATAAAAACGATCATTTTCTAAAAATGTATAGATATGATCTTTTAGCATATCAATCGATTTATTATGAAGATAAGAAGGACTCATATAATTACAACATACATAAACCGAAATTTGTTGATATGGGGGCGAGTATCCCTATTACTAATTTTATAAGAAAAGATTATTTTATGTATATAAAAAATCCAGATAGAAAATATTTTGATACGAAAGGTCTTTTTTATCTCAAAATTAATAAAGATAAAGAAATCAACCCATCCAATCAAAAAAAGAAAAGAAACCCCTTTGATTGGATGGGAATGAATGAAGAAAGACTAAATCGTCCTGTATCGAAGCCGATACCTTGGTTATTCCCACAATTTGAGTTATTTTTTAATGTATATAAAATGAAACCGGGGTTTATACCAATTCATTCACTTATTTTAAATTTTAATGAAGATGTTAGTCAAAATAAAAATATCACTAAAAATAAAAAAGGGGATCTTCTACTATCAAATGAAAAAGAAAAAAAATATTTTGAATTAGAGAATCAAGAAGAAAAAAAACCCACAGGTCAAAGAGATCTCGCATCAGATGCCCAAAACCGAGGGAACCCTGAATCTGTTCTCTCAAACCAACAAAAATATATGGAAGAACTTTATACGAAATCAGATATGAAAATGGGTAGAACGAAAAATAAATCCAAAAGCATTTGGACTTGGGAAATAGACTTTGGTGCGTTCATGAAAGGATCTTTTGCTTTGCAATTGAAATGGCTGCTGAGTCCTTTGACTATGGAATTATTCGATTATGCGCTGTCCGTACTTGAATGGGAAAAGGAAAGCAGAATGACAACAAAGTTTGGTTTCGGCTTTATTAAGAAGGAGGAGTTAACTCTGGATCCAATGCTAATCCGGGATTTGAATCTTTCAAAAATCCTAAAAGAGGGAATATTTATTATCGAACCCGTTCGTATACCTGTAAAACATAATGTAGAATTTCTTATGTATCAAACCATAAGGATTTCTTTGGTTCATGAGATTAAACAAAAAAAGAATCAAAAAAGATACAGAGAAATTATGGATAAGAATCATTTTGAGGAATCGATTGCAAGACACCAAATGATGACGAAAAATAGAAACAAAAATCATTATGATTTGCTTGTTCCTGAAAATCTTTTATCGTCTAGACGGCGTAGAGAATTGAGAATTCTAAGTTGTTTCAATTCAAGGAATAGTAATTGTGTGGATAAAAATGCAGTATTTTGCAATGGGAACAAGGTAAAAACCTGCGGTCAATTTTTGGATGAAAGCAAAGATCTTGATAGAGATAAAATTAAATTAATTAAATTAAAATTCTTTCTTTGGCCCAATTATCGATTAGAAGATTTAGCTTGTATGAATCGCTATTGGTTTGATACTAATAATGGTAGTCGTTTCAGTATGTTAAGGATACATATGTATCCACGATTGAAAATTGATTGATGATACAATTGTCTTATATATCCCCTACCCTATATATCGGGTGGATAAATAGCTGCGCATATGCCTTGTCTTACATCCTTTTTTGATACATGAATACTAATTCAATGACGTATCAATTAGATCATAAAATGAATCAATAAGGAAATTCGGATTGATTATTGTGTATACCAGATCAAAATACCTCGCATTATTATTACTGATCAGTCAAATTCATATTCGTAAAATAAAAATAGTAAATTAATAAAAAAATTGACGCAATATATATTTATATGGATTTATATAGTTATGCCAAAAAATGAATTCATCTCGGTTAGTTCTCAAGAAGAAAAAAAAGGGTCTGTTGAATTTCAAGTATTATGTTTCACCAATAAGATACGACGACTTAGCTCACATTTAGAATTACACAAAAAAGACTATTCATCTCAGAGAGGTCTACGAAAAATTTTGGGAAAACGTCAACGGCTTCTGACTTATTTTTTTAAAAAAAATAGAGTACGCTATAAAGAATTAATCAGCCAATTGAATATTCGAGAGATAAAAAAACGTTAATTTGAACAATTCTTTTCTTTGATGTAGATGACCTTCTTTTTGTTTTCAGCAATTCATGGAAGAAGAAATAAGGAAAAAACTTATGACTGGACCAGTTACAAGAAAAGATCTAATGATACTTAATATGGGGCCTCACCACCCATCAATGCACGGCGTTCTTCGACTCATTGTTACTTTAGATGGAGAAGATGTTATTGACTGTGAACCTATAATAGGTTATTTGCACAGAGGAATGGAAAAAATTGCGGAAAACCGAACAATTATACAATATTTGCCTTATGTAACACGTTGGGATTATTTAGCTACTATGTTCACAGAAGCAATAACTATAAATGCACCAGAACAGTTAGGAAATATTCAAGTACCTAAAAGGGCTAGCTATATCCGAGCTATTATGTTGGAGTTAAGTCGTATAGCGTCTCATTTATTATGGCTTGGACCTTTTATGGCGGATATTGGCGCACAAACCCCCTTCTTCTACATTTTCAGAGAAAGAGAATTGATATATGATCTATTCGAAGCGGCCACTGGCATGAGAATGATGCATAATTATTTTCGAATCGGAGGAGTCGCTGCCGATCTACCTTATGGCTGGATAGATAAATGTTTGGATTTCTGTGAGTATTTTTTAACAGCAATTGCTGAATATCAAAAGCTTATTACGCGAAATCCTATTTTTTTAGAACGAGTTGAGGGGGTAGGCATTATTGGCGGAGAAGAGGCAATAAATTGGGGATTGTCAGGACCAATGTTACGGGCTTCCGGAATACCATGGGATCTTCGTAAAGTTGATAATTATGAATGTTATGAAGAATTTGATTGGGAAGTTCAATGGCAGAAGGAGGGCGATTCATTAGCTCGTTATTTAATCCGAATTGGGGAAATGGTGGAATCCGTAAAAATTATTCAGCAAGCTCTAGAAGGAATTCCCGGGGGTCCCTATGAAAATTTGGAAAGCCGGCGCTTTAATATAGTAAGAGATCCTGAATGGAATAATTTTGAATATCGATTCATTAGTAAAAAGCCGTCTCCCGCTTTTGAGTTATCGAGACAAGAACTTTATGTAAGAGTCGAGGCCCCAAAGGGCGAATTGGGAATTTATTTGATAGGAGATCAGAGTTCTTTTCCGTGGAGATGGAAAATTCGCCCGCCGGGTTTTATCAATTTACAAATTCTTCCTCAGTTAGTTAAAAGAATGAAATTGGCTGATATTATGACAATACTAGGTAGCATAGATATCATTATGGGAGAAATTGATCGTTGAAATGATAATTGAGACAACAGGAGTACAAGCTATTAATTCTTTTTCTATATTGGAATCCTTAAAAGAAGTCTATGGGATTATATGGATGCTTGTACCTATTTTGATTCTGATTTTGGGAATCACAATAGGTGTACTAGTAATTGTATGGTTAGAAAGAGAAATATCCGCAGGGATACAACAACGTATTGGACCTGAGTATGCCGGCCCCTTGGGAATTCTTCAAGCTCTAGCAGATGGAACAAAACTACTTTTCAAAGAAAACCTTCTTCCAGCAAGAGGAGATGGAGGGTTATTTAGTCTTGGACCCTCCATAGCAGTCATATCAATTCTACTAAGTTATTCAGTAATTCCTTTTAGCTATCGACTTGTTCTAGTCGATCTCAGTAATGGTGTTTTTCTCTGGATCGCCATTTCAAGTATTGCTCCCATCGGGCTTCTTATGTCAGGATATGGATCAAATAATAAATATTCCTTTTTAGGTGGTCTACGGGCTGCTGCCCAATCTATTAGTTATGAAATACCATTAACTCTTTGTGTGTTAGCAATATCTCTACGTGTGATTCGTTGAGGCATAAATTTTCCACCGTTTTTTCTTTCGAAAGTTTTCTAAGAATAAACTAAACCAGATAGTTAGATGAGTGAAAGAAAACCGCTTTGAAATTAGCAGTAAAAAGATCGAGTCTCATTTCCCTATGTACAAGAATTACGCCAAGGTTAATATAAGCAAATAGAAGCAGGAAAGAAAAACTATTTACCCCAAGACAGGTTGATTTGTTATCATGGCTTGAAGCGGGTTAAACAGATCGATTCTTTGGAGTTCGTGCTATCATTTTTATCTATTACTATACAAGACACGAATTGTCGAAGAAATTGAGCAAAACTGAGTGGATGGTTAGGAACACCAAGGTACACAAAGGATTAGTAATAGAGATTTTCTAAGTTATCGGAAAAATTCCACAAAAACGAAATACTAATTGGGGCTTAAAATTAGTAGAAATTATCAAGTAGTACTCCCCAGAATTCCGATCTAGAGTATGCTGCTATCCACCGCTAAAGTGAATGACTATCAGGAACGAAGCAATCCTTTACTTTTTTTGGCAAAAAAATAAAAAAAATAGAAAGAATGTAATTGCAAAATTTTGGATTATTCTTGCTGTCCTATAACTGTATTAAGAGAGCTACACTTCATGTTCATTTTTTTGCGTAATCAAAACGGATAGGGCGAGATATCTATTACTATTTCTAATAAGAGTGTTTTCGGCGGGTTTAAAATTAAGTCTCAATAAAAAAACCGAATAACAAAAAGTAAAGGATGAGATAAATTCAGAAGCCCTTTAGTATAGCAGACAGAATTCCGTTGGTCTAATTCGGGAACTTTCGATTTCTTTTTACTCTATTTATCCTACAAAAATATCAAGATTAAAGAATATCGAACCAGTCCTTAGATTTATGGTAGACCCTCGAGGAGCCGTATGAGGTGAAAATCTCATGTACGGTTCTGTAATAGCGCTGATAACAGTGATCTTATCACCGACTAGAATTATCTAACAGTTTAAGTACAGTTGATATAGTTGAGACACAGTCCAAATACGGTTTTTGGGGGTGGAATTTGTGGCGTCAACCTATAGGATTTATCGTTTTTCTAATTTCTTCTCTAGCTGAATGTGAAAGATTGCCTTTTGATTTACCAGAAGCAGAGGAAGAATTAGTAGCAGGTTATCAAACAGAATATTCGGGTATTAAATTTGGTTTATTTTATGTTGCTTCCTATCTAAATCTACTAGTTTCTTCATTATTTGTAACAGTTCTTTACTTGGGAGGCTGGAATTTATCTATTCCGTACATACTCGGTGCTGACCTTTTTGAAATAAATGCAAGGGATGGAGTCTTTGGAACAACAATTGGTATTTTCATTACACTAGCGAAAACCTTTTTGGTCTTGTTCATTTCTATTACAACAAGATGGACGTTACCTAGACTGAGAATGGACCAATTATTAAATCTTGGATGGAAATTTCTTTTACCTATTTCTTTAGGTAATTTATTATTAACAACTTCTTCCCAACTCCTTTCACTATAATATAAGCAAAATAGAATATTTCCTATTCACTAGTAACTAGATTGATAACCTGTCTCCAACAAGAGAAAGAAACAAACAAAAAATTTTTTATCGATATTTAGGCTATGTTCCCTATGGTAACTGGGTTCCTGAATTATGGTCAACAAACAGTACGGGCAGCTAGGTACATTGGTCAAGGTTTTTTGATTACCTTATCCCACGCCAATCGTTTACCTGTAACTATTCAATACCCTTATGAAAAATTGATTACATCAGAACGTTTTCGTGGTCGAATCCACTTTGAATTCGATAAATGCATTGCTTGTGAAGTATGTGTTCGTGTATGTCCTATAGATCTACCTGTTGTAGATTGGAAATTGGAAACTGATATTCGAAAGAAACGTTTACTTAATTACAGTATTGATTTCGGAATCTGTATATTTTGTGGTAATTGCGTTGAGTATTGCCCAACAAATTGTTTATCAATGACTGAAGAATATGAGCTTTCTACGTATGATCGTCATGAATTAAATTATAATCAAATTTCTTTAGGCCGTTTACCGATTTCAATAATTGACGATTACACAATTCGAACTATCTTGAATTGGCCTCAATTCAATAAAAAAGAAATACCTTGATTCACGAACCCTATTTTTTGATTACTAGGGTTGTTATTTTTAGTTTTTTTCTTTGTAAATAACTAAAAATAACATCGATTGATCTGATTGGTTCATGAAAATTTAGGATTTACTTGGAATTTTTTTAATGTAATGGTTTCAACTATATTCGAATTTGCCTTTCAGATAAAGGACGTGATTAGTCTACTAACTGCACCGACATCAATTCGCATGCATTAGAATTGCATTCAACTAGGTAAATAGATCAACTTAACTTATTTTCTCCTGGTCAGTTCAATAAGATCATGAAAGAGTCCGATTTTTATATCTTTTTTTCATCAAATGGATTTACCTGGACCAATACATGATTTTCTTTTAGTCTTTCTGGGATCAGGTCTTATAGTAGGAGGCCTAGGGGTAATATTATTTACCAATCCCATTTTTTCTGCTTTTTCGTTGGGATTGGTTCTTGTTTGTATATCTTTATTCTACATTCTAGCAAACTCTCAGTTTGTAGCTTCTGCACAACTCCTTATTTACGTAGGAGCTATAAATGTTTTAATCATATTTGCTGTAATGTTCGTCAACGGTTTAGAATATGACACAAACTTTCGTCTTTGGACTCTTGGAGACGGAATTACTTTGTTAGTTTGTACCAGTATTTTTGTTTTATTAATTAGTACTATTCTAAATACGTCCTGGTACGGAATTATTTGGACTACAAAATTAAACCAGATTATAGAACAAGATTTGATAAATAATAGTCAACAAATTGGAATTCATTTATCAACAGATTTTTTTCTCCCGTTTGAACTCATTTCTATAATTCTTTTAGTTGCTTTGATAGGTGCAATTGCCGTGGCCCGTCAATAAAATTTTTAATCTTGAAAAGCATCCCAAACGTTATTCTGTTTTCTCGGATTCACTCAATTCTATTTTTATTTATGTATACTATAATATAAAATAGAAAAGTCAATCTATTACTAACAAACTTTTTTGCTCTGTATTTTTTTTTGTTATATTCGAGTGAATGAAATTCTTGTTCATATTGAAATGAAATAAATTAAGATTGATAAGGAGTTGCTCAATGATGCTCGAACATGTACTTGTTTTGAGTGCCTATTTATTTTCGATTGGTATCTATGGATTAATCACAAGCCGAAATTTAGTTCGAGCTCTTATGTGTCTGGAACTTATATTGAATGCGGTTAATCTAAATTTCGTAACATTTTCTGACTTTTTTGATAGTCGTCAATTGAAAGGAAACATTTTCTCCATTTTTGTTATAGCGATTGCAGCCGCTGAAGCAGCTATTGGGCCGGCTATTGTTTCGGCAATTTATCGTAACAGAAAATCAACTCGTATTAATCAATCGAATTTGTTGAATAAGTAGTATTATAATTATAATATATTATTATTATAGAAATTTGAATAGTTAGCAATTCAAATTAGATTATTATATATGTAGAATCTTTCAAAAAGTAAGAAATCAAAGTATTTTGTACCTCTTTTCTAAACCGACCCAGAAAAAGTTGATTCGACAAATTCTGGTGAATCATCGATTCGTCTGGTCTTTAAATATATAATTCATTTACATACAATACAGGGTTATACTAGATCGAAAATTAATGAGATTCAAAAAAAGGTATAGATCCAATGTCACATTCCGTAAAGATTTATGATACATGTATAGGATGTACTCAATGTGTCCGAGCCTGCCCCACGGATGTATTAGAAATGATACCTTGGGACGGGTGTAAAGCTAAACAAATAGCTTCCGCACCAAGAACAGAGGACTGCGTTGGTTGTAAGAGATGTGAATCCGCCTGTCCAACCGATTTTTTGAGTGTTCGGGTTTATTTATGGCATGAAACAACTCGCAGTATGGGTCTAGCTTATTAATACGTTCCAGAAAACTCCACTCGAATCCATTTGATTTTTGTTTACCGACAAAAACCCGCGCTCGAACTGAAACGAAATAAAAAAATATATCTTATTTTCGGCTTATTCGAGTACGGGTTTTTTAGTCCAAGTGTATTTTGTCTTTACCATGAATTTTTTTCCTTGGTTAACCTTAATTGTAGTTTTGCCTATATTTGCGGGTTCATTAATTTTATTTCTCCCTCATAGGGGCAATAAGGTAATTAGATGGTATACTTTGTGTATATGTATTTTAGAATTCCTACTAATAACCTATGTTTTCTGTTATCATTTCCAGCCAGACGACCCATTAATACAACTGGCCGAAGATTATAACTGGATTCGCTTTTTTAACTTCCACTGGAGATTGGGAATAGACGGGCTTTCTATAGGACCCGTTTTACTGACGGGATTCATCACGACTTTAGCTACTTTAGCAGCTTGGCCGGTTACTCGGGATTCCCGATTATTCCATTTCTTGATGTTAGCAATGTATAGTGGTCAAGTAGGCTTATTTTCTTCTCGAGACCTTTTACTTTTTTTTCTAATGTGGGAATTAGAATTAATTCCCGTTTATCTACTTTTATCCATATGGGGAGGAAAGAAACGTCTATACTCAGCTACAAAGTTTATTTTGTACACTGCAGGGGGTTCCATTTTTCTGTTAATGGGAGTTTTGGGTCTTGGGTTATATGGTTCTACTGAACCAACATTAAATTTTGAAACGTTAGCTAATCGATCGTATCCTGTGGGATTAGAAATAATATTCTATATTGGATTTCTTATTGCTTTTGCTGTCAAATCGCCGATTATACCTCTACATACATGGTTACCAGATACCCATGGAGAAGCGCATTATAGTACTTGTATGCTTTTAGCCGGAATACTATTAAAAATGGGAGCATATGGATTGGTTCGGATCAATATGGAATTATTACCTCACGCTCATTCTATATTTTCTCCTTGGTTGGTGATAGTAGGCACAATACAAATAATCTATGCAGCCTCAGCATCTCTGGGACAACGTAATTTAAAAAAGAGAATAGCATATTCCTCTGTATCTCATATGGGTTTCATAATTATTGGAATTAGTTCTATAACTGATATGGGATTCAACGGAGCCCTTTTACAAATAATCTCTCATGGATTTATTGGTGCTGCGCTTTTTTTCCTAGCAGGAACTAGTTATGATAGAATACGCCTTGCTTATCTCGATGAAATGGGCGGAATAGCCGTTTCAATGCCAAAAATATTCGCACTCTTCAGTACTTTTTCGATGGCTTCCCTTGCGTTACCGGGCATGAGTGGTTTTTTTGCCGAATTAATAGTCTTTTTTGGAATAATTACCAGTCAAAAATTTTTTTTAATGTCAAAAGTCCTAATTACTTTTGGCATGGCAATTGGAATGATATTAACTCCTATTTATTTATTATCTATGTTACGCCAAATGTTCTATGGATACAAGTTATTAAATAGTGCAAACTCTTCTTTTTTTGATTCTGGTCCGAGAGAGTTATTTGTTTCACTCGCTATTTTTCTACCAGTAATAGGTATTGGCATTTACCCCGATTTCGTTCTCTCATTATCGGTTGAGAAGGTACAAGCTATCCTATCGAATTTTTTTTATAGATAGTTTGAATAAAAAAAACTTTTTTACGTAACGCAAAAAACGAATTGGAATTTTAATCGGATAGTTTGACGTTTGTGAGAACCATTTGAATCACTCTACTACTTGATTGAAATGGTTCTCGACGAGGCCTGCTTCTTTTTATATGTATATGGGATATACCCTGTTCTGTGGTTGTATTCGTCAGGTTAGGTCCTTTCTTCAATTTTTTAATATAAATGAACCATAACTATGTAATCCTATTCCTAATAGATTGACCCCAAAATAGCATATCCAAATTATAAGAAATCCTATAGAAGCCACAATTGCAGAATTTTCACTTTTCAAATTGATATTTGTTTTAATATGCAAATAAATCGCGAATATGGTCCAAGTAATGAATGCCCACGTTTCCTTTGGGTCCCAATTCCAATATGATCCCCACGCTTCATTAGCCCATACTGCTCCTGAAAGAATACCTATGGTTAAAAAGACAAATCCGAGACTAATAATACGTGAACTCCAATGATCTAATTGTTCAATTAACTGGGACCTGTAATAATTCCTAAGAGAAAAGAGATAGGTGCCTTGTAAAATGTTGTTTTCTTCATTCGTGGATTGTATCTTCCCAAAGAACAAAGACTCGTTTAATAAAAGTTTTCTTTTACCAAAAGGACTTATAGTGTTTTGAAATGTAATGACTAGAAGAGCTACTGCTAATAATGATCCACATAAAAGGGCTGCATAAGCCAATATCATCATACTTACATGCATCATTAACCACTGGGATTGGAGAGCAGGTACTAAAATCGTGGATTGTTTCATTTGGGCTAAAAAGCCCGAAGTAGCAAAACCCTGAGTAAAAATAGCACCGGGCGCCGTTATTGCACTTAACATTTTTTTATATTTTTTAAAATAAGGAATCATATGAATAATATAAAAATTCCACGAAAGGAAAATTAATGATTCATATAAATCACTTAACGGGAAATGCCCCGAAAAAATCCACCGAATGCCTAATAATCCCGTTATACAGGAAAAAGTAAGTATCATACCCTTTTCTAACGCATCATCTAGTTCTACTATTTCGTTGACTACTAAAGTTATTAAATGAATTGTAATTACAATTGAAATGATCGAAAAGGAAATATGATTGAAAAGATGCTCTAAAGTAAAAAATATCATAAGAATAAGAATATATATATAAATAGAAAAAGAAAAGAGATCCCTCAATTACAACGCATGAAATCTAAATTAAGAACGAACTTAATCTCATTGTGATGATTATTTTAAATTCGAGAACTCTTCGATTCTTTTTTCGAGTTTCTCAAATGCTGTGCCGCTACTCGGACTCGAACCGAGATGCTCTAGCACTGCTTCCTAAGAGCAGCGTGTCTACCAATTTCACCATAGCGGCTTTAAATCATAATATATAATATATAATAGCCTACTTCTCTTTAATCGTCGAGATTTAAAGAATCAATGGCGATATTTTTATTTTATAAAAATTATTCAAAATTTTTCTTTGCGAAGGAATACATGAATATATACACTAGCACTTTTAAAAAGTTATAAAGATATATTTTTATTCCCCAAGCAAAATTCTTAGTACATAATATCCCAATATCCCACAAAATAGAAATTTAAAATTAAATTTTTTTTAGTTCGATTTTAAAATAAATTAAAAAATAAGAAGATATATAACAATTCAGAGACATAATAAATCAGGGAGAGAGGGTTTTGAATTGAATCCATTCTATTAAGGATCCCTTTTGGACTAAAGATTTTTTGTTTGCTCTTCCGTCGATATAAAAACCTTTTCATTTTTTATTGGGTATTGGGATCAATCGGTTGATGGGGAAAGTAAGAATCCCCATCCCATAACTGAAAAAAGATACTAAAAAAAAGGAGGGGTTAGTTTACATATCATAAGAGAGAAGCAAGTTCTATTTCATGTTGATCCAAAATATTAATGAATACAAAGCATTCATTCTATATTTACAATTTCAATGCTTTTTTGTGTTGTATGGATTTAAATTCTAAAGGAAATTTTGTAGAAGTTTTTTTTAGTCAGATCGATTCAGATTATTCTACTATTTGATTACTTATTTTTTGTACAAAAAAGCTTTTTGAATTACCGGTGGAAAGAGATTTCGCCAATGAAAAAGCTTTTAATGCTGCCGAATATCCTTTTCTTTTCCAAATATTTTTACGAATACGCTTTTTGGAAATTGAAGTACGCTTTTTTGGAACTGCCATTTTTTAAAATAGGTTATTCATTGTTATAGTTGGATGTGAAAGACATCTATTGTTCAAAGCAAAGGAATCTTTCTGTCCTATTTTTTTTAGTTATAGACCCCTTTTATCTTCTAAGTTTTTTTATAAACTGATAAATATATGAAAATTCAATATTATGAGAGACTCCCATTTTATTCTATTTTTCTGATTCAAATTTCTATTTATGGAATACGGTGTGTCGTAAAAAAAAGAAGCAAACTTTAGACTTATATTTATGTATATTTATATGACTTTTATTTAACATTTTCTTTTTTCCATGTCATGTAATAAAAACATCGAGGGGTTCAAATTTTAGAAGAGTTAAGCTACTCTTAACTAATGACTTAATGTAAAAACTTTACTCTTTTTAATGAATACGTGTAATTCTTTTTTTGATTTTTTTAAAATTGAAATGAGACTAGTTCTTTAGTTAAAGTAAACATGATTTGATATGTTTTTATCATTTTTGTAATTTTATATTATGTAAAGTCGAAAGTAAAGTCTTGGCTTTGGAATAGAAGACAATCAATCAAAGAGTTTTGCAGATTTGTCGTTTGACCAATTAGAACTTCTTGAGTTGAATATTAATAAAATGTTTTTTCTTCGATTTCGAATAGAAAGAAAATTAGATTATTGCATATCTTAATTTTTTTTATTGAACTCTTTTGAAAGAGGTAAGAGTCGGTGAAGCTAAAATCAAAATTTCTTTTTTATGGAACATATATACCACTATGCATGGATCATACCTTTTATTCCACTTACAGTTCCTTTGTTAATCGGAGCAGGGCTTCTTCTTTTTCCGACAACAACAAAAAAACTTCGTCGTATGTGGGCCTTTCCTAGTATTTCGTTGTTAAGTCTAGTTATGCTTTTTTCAATAAAATTGTCTATTCAGCAAATACATAGCAGTTTTATCTATCAATCTGTATGGTCTTGGACCATCAATAATGATTTTTCTTTAGAGTTTGGTTACTTGGTTGATCCACTAACTTCTATTATGTTAATGTTAATCACTACAGTTGGTATTCTAGTTCTTATTTATAGTGACAATTATATGTCTCATGATGAAGGATATTTGCGATTCTTTGCTTATCTGAGTTTTTTCAATACTTCTATGCTTGGATTAGTTACTAGTTCGAATTTCATACAAATTTATATTTTTTGGGAATTAGTTGGAATGTGTTCGTATTTATTAATAGGTTTTTGGTTTACACGACCTATTGCAGCAAATGCTTGTCAAAAGGCGTTTGTAACTAATCGTGTAGGGGATTTTGGTTTATTATTAGGAATTTTAGGTCTTTATTGGCTAACGGGCAGTTTTGAATTTCGAGATTTGTTTGAAATATTCAACACCTCGATTTCTAATAATGAAATCCATTTTTTAGTTGGAACTGTATGTACTTTTTTATTGTTTGCTGGTGCGGTTGCCAAATCCGCTCAATTCCCACTTCATGTCTGGTTACCTGATGCTATGGAGGGTCCTACTCCTATTTCCGCTCTTATACATGCTGCGACTATGGTAGCAGCGGGTATTTTTCTTGTTGCTCGACTTTTTCCTCTTTTGATGGTCATCCCTTCCATACGAAATCTAATCGCTTTAATAGGTATAATAACAGTACTTTTAGGAGCTACTTTAGCTCTTGCTCAAAAAGACATTAAGAAAAGTTTAGCTTATTCTACAATGTCACAATTGGGGTATATGATGTTAGCTCTAGGTATGGGGTCTTATCGAGCTGCTTTATTTCATTTGATTACTCATGCTTATTCAAAAGCATTATTGTTTTTAGGATCTGGATCCATTATTCATTCTATGGAAGCTGTTGTTGGGTATTCTCCAGAAAAAAGCCAGAATATGGTTTTTATGGGGGGGTTAAAAAAACATGTGCCAATTACAAAAATTGCTTTTTTATTAGGTACACTTTCTCTTTCTGGTATTCCACCCCTTGCTTGTTTTTGGTCCAAAGATGAAATTCTTAATGATACTTGGTTGTATTCACCAATTTTCGCAACCATAGCCTGGGCTACAGCAGCATTAACTGCATTTTATATGTTTCGCATCTATTTACTTACGTTTGAGGGTCATTTAAACGTTCATTTTCAAAATTACAATGGAAAAAGAAGCAGTTCCTTCTATTCAATATCCTTGTGGGGTCAAAAAGGACTAAATCCTATTAACAACAATTTTCGTTTATTAACTTTGTTGCCAATCAAAAATAACGAAAGTGTCTCTAAGAATTCACACGGAAATATAAAAAAAACGATGCAACCCTTTCTTATTATTAATAATTGTGACAATACAAAAATTTCACCATATCCTCGCGAATCGGGCACTACTATGTTATTACCTCTGCTTGTATTGATTTTTTTTACTTTGTTCATTGGATTCATAGGAATTCCTTTCAATCAAGAAGGCATAGATCCGGATATATTGTCCAAATGGTTAACCCCATCTATAAACCTTTTACATCCAAAATTAAATAATAAAATTTCTTTTGATTGGTCTGAATTTTTGACAAATGCAACCTTTTCGGTTAGTCTAGCCTACTCTGGAATTGTTATAGCGTCTTTTTTATATAAACCCATTTATTCATCCTTACAAAATTTTGACTTAATTAATTTTTTTGAAAAAAGGCATACAAACGTCCTTTTTTCAGACAAAATAAAAAATGTAATATATGATTGGGCACATCATCGTGGTTACATAGATGCTTTTTATACAACATACGTAATTCGGAGTGTAAGAGGATTGTCCGAACTAGTTCATTTTTTTGACAGACGGGTAATTGATGGATGACTGATCAGTAATAATAATGCGAGGTATTTTGATCTGGTATACACAATAATCAATCCGAATTTCCTTATTGATTCATTTTATGATCTAATTGATACGTCATTGAATTAGTATTCATGTATCAAAAAAGGATGTAAGACAAGGCATATGCGCAGCTATTTATCCACCCGATATATAGGGTAGGGGATATATAAGACAATTGTATCATCAATCAATTTTCAATCGTGGATACATATGTATCCTTAACATACTGAAACGACTACCATTATTAGTATCAAACCAATAGCGATTCATACAAGCTAAATCTTCTAATCGATAATTGGGCCAAAGAAAGAATTTTAATTTAATTAATTTAATTTTATCTCTATCAAGATCTTTGCTTTCATCCAAAAATTGACCGCAGGTTTTTACCTTGTTCCCATTGCAAAATACTGCATTTTTATCCACACAATTACTATTCCTTGAATTGAAACAACTTAGAATTCTCAATTCTCTACGCCGTCTAGACGATAAAAGATTTTCAGGAACAAGCAAATCATAATGATTTTTGTTTCTATTTTTCGTCATCATTTGGTGTCTTGCAATCGATTCCTCAAAATGATTCTTATCCATAATTTCTCTGTATCTTTTTTGATTCTTTTTTTGTTTAATCTCATGAACCAAAGAAATCCTTATGGTTTGATACATAAGAAATTCTACATTATGTTTTACAGGTATACGAACGGGTTCGATAATAAATATTCCCTCTTTTAGGATTTTTGAAAGATTCAAATCCCGGATTAGCATTGGATCCAGAGTTAACTCCTCCTTCTTAATAAAGCCGAAACCAAACTTTGTTGTCATTCTGCTTTCCTTTTCCCATTCAAGTACGGACAGCGCATAATCGAATAATTCCATAGTCAAAGGACTCAGCAGCCATTTCAATTGCAAAGCAAAAGATCCTTTCATGAACGCACCAAAGTCTATTTCCCAAGTCCAAATGCTTTTGGATTTATTTTTCGTTCTACCCATTTTCATATCTGATTTCGTATAAAGTTCTTCCATATATTTTTGTTGGTTTGAGAGAACAGATTCAGGGTTCCCTCGGTTTTGGGCATCTGATGCGAGATCTCTTTGACCTGTGGGTTTTTTTTCTTCTTGATTCTCTAATTCAAAATATTTTTTTTCTTTTTCATTTGATAGTAGAAGATCCCCTTTTTTATTTTTAGTGATATTTTTATTTTGACTAACATCTTCATTAAAATTTAAAATAAGTGAATGAATTGGTATAAACCCCGGTTTCATTTTATATACATTAAAAAATAACTCAAATTGTGGGAATAACCAAGGTATCGGCTTCGATACAGGACGATTTAGTCTTTCTTCATTCATTCCCATCCAATCAAAGGGGTTTCTTTTCTTTTTTTGATTGGATGGGTTGATTTCTTTATCTTTATTAATTTTGAGATAAAAAAGACCTTTCGTATCAAAATATTTTCTATCTGGATTTTTTATATACATAAAATAATCTTTTCTTATAAAATTAGTAATAGGGATACTCGCCCCCATATCAACAAATTTCGGTTTATGTATGTTGTAATTATATGAGTCCTTCTTATCTTCATAATAAATCGATTGATATGCTAAAAGATCATATCTATACATTTTTAGAAAATGATCGTTTTTATTTAGCAATAACGAAACCTTTTCCTCTCTTTCAGATGAATCCCGTTTGATTAAATTTTGATTTTCAACCCTACAATGTTGATTGACTATATTTCGCCATTTTTGCGGTACTAATTTAGACCATTTTTGCTCAGAGAAATCGTATGTATAATGACTCTTTAACCAATTTTTCCATTGATTCATTCCAGAATTCTGAAGTTTCTTATGCTTTAATTCGGAAGAAATTATTCCTTGTCTTCGAAAAAAATCTTTTATTTCATTCTTAAGAAATAAAGATGCTCCGTCATATTGAAGGACAGATCTTAACTTATACAAGTTAATAACCTGGGTTTGTGATAATTTGTAAAATACATAGGCCTGTGACACGAGGGATAATTTAAAAGAAACCCCCGACTTCGTCTGAATCTTATGACGAATACGAGAAGGTGAAAGTTTTTTTTGTATAGTTGAAATACGCTCAATTATCTTTTTCTCTTTTGTATCAAAAATATATTTTTTTTTTAATTTACGAAAAAGTTTGATAATGAGCATGGGCCTATAAAGACTATTAGTAAGACGATTAATGATATATGGAAAGCTCTCTAGAAGGATATCCGTGTATATCCTTTCCACGATCCATTTTAAAAAAAAATGTGATTTACGGATTAATCGATCATTTCTTCTTTTTACTATCTGAAAAATATTTTTTAGTGATGCTAATTTTTGAGCACCATAACTTGTTTTGTTAGGACTAATATTTATCTTTAGAGTTCGAAATCCATTTTTCTTGTCTTTTGTAATTCTTTCTATTTGATTTCTGATTGTGCTTGTTCTATCAGTCAGATCTTTCATTTTTATTTCTGTCAGTGAATAATTTGTCCAATCCATAGATCGGGTTTGAATGGATGATTCATGAATAATCTGATTATTGATTATAGAATCTTTTTTTATTTCACTCGAATCCTCTCTCAATTTTTTTGGTTCTTTTGGGACCTTTAGAAACAAAAATTTTGTTCTTTCTTTGAAACTTTTTAGAACTCGAAAACTCCATTTTCGAATTGCTTTTTGGAGTTTTTTCAAAGGGGGTCCAAAATAATAACAAAACAAAATACCAAGTCCTACGAGAGGAGAACCAAAAGGACGGTCAGTTTCCAGTCCCCAAATCGTTAAAAAAGCAGCAGGACTTTCCTGCTTTGCATTTTGATCCCTACGAGAAGGTCGTATCTTAGATCGGTGCCAAGGTTTCAGACGGAAAGGAAATCGTATCATTATTTGTATACCCTCTGTGGCCCAGTTTTGAGGAAAAATTCCGTTTCTTCCTGGTTCTAGTACTGGCATACCATTATAGGTGCATATAACATACACTTCTCTATTCATCTCCCTTATATCCTGCTCCCACTCGGACTCTTGGCGTAATAAGAAACGGACAATATTTTTAGCTAGTATCAATGAAGGTAATACAATAGATTGTCTAAGCCTCGACTGAATTAGTAAAATCAAAGCTCTTATTCCATGAGCATAAATAAGGATATCATAGAGGTCTGATATTCTTTCTCGTGTCCTGTCTATTCGTTCCATTTCCGTCTGCCCGTCCCGCCCCTTTTCCATTTCATTGACTTCTTTTTGAATCTCTTCGTAGCTTTTGTTTTCCTCCATGTACATTTTTTTTTGTTTTTTCAACCTCTTTATTCTTTTTGCTACGCTTCCTTTTATACCCTTTCTAAAAATGTCTTGTATTAGGTCGTAAATCTCAATTACTGATAATATGAATGGTTCGAAAAGAACATCCCAAGAAAATCCTACCCTGTCGAAAAAAAGTGGGGAATACGGATATAAGGGAAACATTTTCCCCGTAAAGGTTTTACGTCTTTGAACACGCATAGAACCTGTGATTATGTCTCGACGAAAATCCGCTTCATAAGGATAATCTAGCATACCCACTTCTTCATCAGGCTTCGTCATCTTTTTGATACTAGGGTCGGCATTCGCTGCTTCCTCCGGACCCCGCGTAAAAAGAACTATACGTTTCGCTTTCCTCGAGCGAATTTGATGATCTACTATCCACTCTTCCCCCTCTTCCGTTGTTGCAGTTTTTCCGAGTTGTTCTACCTCGCTGAATAATTTGTATGACCATTGGGGGACTTTTTTATTTATTCCAATCGATTTTTTTCGAGTTGTTTTTTCCATGGGAGGAATTATGGCTGTATCGCATATTGTTTGAATGATGGGATCAATTATGACTCTTTCGATTAAAAATTTCAAACCTTTTTCTGGATCTTCTGAATCAATTCGTCTTTGTTCCGGAAATAAAGAAATTCCTTTCAAATTTGATGTTGATTCTTCAGCAAATTCATCGATTAAAAGACTCAATTCTCTTGCTAATGATTTTTTATCCAATGTATCTATTTTCTGTCCCAACTTCTCTTCCAA